CTTAGACTTATTTTATGGAGTTTTAGCTTTGTATAAAATATCAAAAGTTATTTCATTTTTACCACTATTATGATATTACATATTACAATCCGATTAGATACCAGCAAAATAAACGTATTCCGAATTTGGTCTGTTTGATGAGAGAAAGACATAATAATCAGAAAAACGAAAAAGTTGATTAATATTTCATTTTTCATCGATTCAGTTAAACAAAAGATTCGCATATAAATATAATATAAAGGAGACGCTTTTACCTAATTTTTGAGTCTAATTCATATAATATGATTTAAGTGCGTAAGAAGACTTGTATTTATTAAACAGGTTCAGATATGACTCTAGCTATCTATACACATCTCCTCCTTTATTGAATTTCTATTCGGGACAGCCTATGTCGTGTTCTATGAAAATGACTATTTTCTATAGACAAAAATCATATACAGAACAGTTAAGATATTTGATTAGATATCTGTAAAACAATTTAGGTTCTGGGGTTTACATATATGCATAATTGCTATTATAATATAACTATAACTGAGAAGACTTTTTTTTTAATCTTGATTAGTTATGTATTAATTTGGATTTCTTATATCATTAGGGAAAGACAATTTTAGAAATTGTAGATTAAAATCCGAGAGTCGTTCACGAATTCACAGTCACGTAGTTAACGGTCCCAATTTGTCCTGAATTTTTGCTTTTGTGACTGAAAAGCCACTTTTTATTTCTCAACTCAATCTAAAAAGAAAAGGGGGGATATTTTCAGCTATTTTGTATCGTCTTGGCGGCATGGCCGAGCGGTAAGGCGGGGGACTGCAAATCCTTTTTCCCCAGTTCAAATCCGGGTGTCGCCTGATCAACAAAAGTTTCGAAATACCCCTATTGTTTTGCTGATTTAACTTGCCAAATTTGTCCTCAACGTAATCCTAACGGAAGAAAAGGATTCTTGATACTTGCTCGATTCTAAACATCTGAAAGTTCTTTCCTCTAAAGTGCTGTAAATCCTTTCCTCTCGGATTCAAGGCAAGTTTGCAAGTTTCTAGTAGTGGGGAATTGATAAACCTTAATCTGATAGCCCTTACATTACTAATGTAATGTCTACTGATTGGATCTTAAAGTAGAGTGAATACTCAAGAGGAAGTTAATTAGTAATTACAGAAAGGACGTAAGGTACTTTGTCTACAGACTCATAAAAATCTCTGAGTACTGGGGCATTCAATCAATCAATACTAATTAGATTTATTTTAGATTGATTGAATGGATTAATTGGCCTTTTTTACTTTTCTATTTTTTATCTAAAATAAAAAAAACCAAGTTCTTTTAGGGAATTCCTATTCCGTTCTTGACTAGACCGTCTTACGATTGTTTTACATAGATAATGGAGAGAAGGTAAGGTACAGATTCGATCAAATGGAAAAAAATCAAATGGAAAAAAATAGGGGTATGTAATAAATCGCGATCCATCTTGATTCTATCTTTTTTAGACGTTTGAGTTAATGAAGCACAACAAAACATGTTATTGTTCCTACATGTTAGAAAAATTTTCTTGATACTTCCAAAACAAAAGCGTCGCTGCTTATTTTGCTTGTACTTAATCTTTACCAATTCTACTACAAATCATATACTAACTTATTAGAATTGAATTGGATTTATTAGATCGTTTCATCAATGGTATGTAGCAAAATCCTTTTTTGACTCTGTGCCAATAATTCGACTATTATTAGTGAATAATAATGGAATAATTCCTTCATAATAATTCCTTCATATTCATAGAGATAGGGGATAGAATTAACATGGATATAGTAAGTCTCGCTTGGGCTGCTTTAATGGTAGTCTTTACATTTTCCCTTTCACTCGTAGTATGGGGAAGAAGTGGACTCTAGAGTCGAGGTACTACGAATTGAACTGAGGAATCAAACTGCATCAATTGTTTTATAAATTGTTTGGCAAAGATTTCACTCTTCTTATTAATCTTATTAATTATTAATTTTATTTTAGATAAAATTATCTGCGTTTCCATATTATATTGAATTCTAGTAGAGTAATGTAGTCTATGAATAATCAAATATATATTCAATAACAATAATCCTATATATGAAATTATGAAATATGAATAAGAACTTTCTATAATTATTTCATATATTCATATATATATATATGACTTCTATTCTATATATGAATAATATGAATAATCAAAAAAATACGAATAATATCATTTCAATCAAACAAATAAGGAATGAATACAAATGATTGGAAATCCGTTTCTAACCAAATTCTTCCTAAAATTTTCTTCCTAAAATTTCTATCAATTTCTATTTTGATAAACCCCGCTCTTAACAGTGTTACAGATCTAGACAATGCGGAAGAGTGTAAACCTTTTTAACCTTTCTATTTGCCTTTTTATTTGTTCTGTTTCCCCCTTGTTTAAAGAGAAAAGAAAGCGGTTCGGTTATTAAATATTCAATTAAGTGAATACATCTCGATAATTCATATATACATGTAGGAAAATACGTATTTAGATTGTAGATTGATCTATATTAAGCCGCCTACATCGTTATCCAGTACAAATACACTGCATAACAATAATATAATAGAGAGTATGGTAGAAAGAAATAGGAATCTTTCTACCATACTCATACTATCGGATCTCATAGAATACTGTTGATTCTAGTCCGCTCGTTTCATTTAAGAATTGGAATCCTTTTCATTTTTCATTTTGTTTTGTTTCTTCAATCATTAATCATTGACAAGAATTCAGAAGTCAAGTTTCATTCAACTTTATCGCCCTGACTTTGACTGATCGTTTTTACGTATATTATAAGCAAAAAGGCAGTAGGAACTAGAATGAACAGTGCAGTAGCAATAAATGCGAGAATATTTACTTCCATAATCTCACTATTTATTTGATTTTTCTTTACTTCGCAATAACTCGGGATTTAATCCCATAGAGATGATAACTCTTTCGCCTGTAAATTAAATATCATGAATAACAATATCTGAACTATCAAATCGATTCATCGTCGAGAATGAAATAGTATAACATAGGAAGATCCTTTATCCATACCGAATCCAAAATTTATTGACTTTCTTTTTTATTTATCACTTTTTCCATTCTTTCTTTTCTCTAAACGACTGCTTTCTCATCTGATGAAGTCTCATCTAAACGCCTTTACGCTTACATTGGTTACAAACAAAGGTATAGAAGCAAAAAAAAAAAAAAAATAGAAAAATTAAGAAAAATTAAGAAGGATCCCTTGGGAATGACATTATGCTATTTGTCCTCTTTTTACATTTTACAGAAAAAGGAGAGAGAAATTTATGTATTTTTTTTTTATTACATTTTGATCCGTCGGGACTGACGGGGCTCGAACCCGCAGCTTCCGCCTTGACAGGGCGGTGCTCTGACCAATTGAACTACAATCCCCAGGAAATAAAGTATACGGTATACATAGTCTTATGATTTCACTCAAAGACTTTCTATTTAGAATTTAGATTAGAATTGTCGTCTTGTAACAGAGACGTGAGTAATATACATATCAATTCTTTTTAATGCGAACAGCAAGGATTACGAGTAATCTTTTACTTATTTCCAAATCGATTGATAATCGTTCTTTCAATGAAAAAAATCATAAAGTAATGGAAAGAAAAAAACTCTTTTATTTTTTTTTTTCTTAGACTTTATACTTACAGATCATGATATGAATCTAGATCATCAGCAAGATCCTAATTTTTTTGAAAAAAGGAAAAGAAAAGAGCCAAACAAAAAATAGCGGGTGGGACAACCATTTTCCTTTTTTTTCTTTCGTTTTTCCATTTTTTTCTTTCGTATCGGGCATTTCTGGAGAACAAAGGGGTTATATCATTTCATGTGTGTGGATTAGCGAATTATTGGGCCGAGCTGGATTTGAACCAGCGTAGACATATTGCCAACGAATTTACAGTCCGTCCCCATTAACCGCTCGGGCATCGACCCAGGAAGAATCAATTCTGTTCTGGGCTTACTGAGAATCCCTGATCCATTTTTCCTTTCGTAATACTTTACCCCCAGGGGAAGTCGAATCCCCGCTGCCTCCTTGAAAGAGAGATGTCCTGAACCACTAGACGATGGGGGCATATTTGCCCGACCACCAGCACACTATGCTCATAGTATGAGCAGTTTTTTGAAATTGTCAATATACAATAGAATGATATGGTCTGACTGACTAGATCCGAAGTATTTTTTCGTCTTTCATGATTCCATAGAATTTTTTGTCTATTCCTGAATCATTCATTAGAATCCCTATTCTATATAAATATATATAAATATATTTTTTATTATCTACTATAATTATAAATTATAAATAATTATAAATTATAAAATTATAAATTATAATTAAAATTAAAAAAATTTAAAATTAAATTATAATTTTAAATTTAATTTCGATTTAGAATTTATATTTATGATTTGGACTTTTTTCTAAGAATTTTGTTCATCGAATCTCTCCATCAACGACTCAATAAAATATCTAAAATATCTCGAATCTATGTTGAATTAGTAGGTACATGTATTAATCCAATGTCAAAGACCTTTTTTATTTGCCCTATATTTACTAGGTTACCCTATAATATAATGCACTAGGTAAATAAAATTGCTGTAAATCCAATTTTTCGTTGGGGAATAAGCCATTATGAAAAGAAAATATATATCTATAAATATGTTATAATTCAATCTATTTATATTCACTAAACTCATAGTGGTTTTTTAAGGAATAAAATGAAAGAGGCCTTTTTAACTCAGTGGTAGAGTAACGCCATGGTAAGGCGTAAGTCATCGGTTCAAATCCGATAAGGGGCTTTTATCCTAAAACTCTCGTGGGAGTATTCATATTTTAAGAGAAAATAGGGATACTGTTGATATTTGTAATATCAAAAAGTAAAAAGTAAGAAAGCGTATAATTCTAAAAATGAATGAATTAGCATAAGTTCTCATTCTAATAAGTTATAGTTAAGTTATAGTATAGTAATACTAGGGATAAATTTTCTTTTGAATCGGCAAACATTTCTATTTGACTTTACATTATTTAAAAAAATAAAAAAAAAAAATAAAAGATTCGAAATCAACAAAAGAAAAAGTAAGTGAACCTAACCCATTGAATTATTATTATATCCACTATGCTGATATTAAAATTCGATATAGATGAAATCGGAACAGTGGGTCTCTCTTTTCATTTTCATATTTCTTTGGACTCTGCGGAAATCCGTCGATATTTCCGATTAAATCGTCTTACTCCTAGATGCTCTATAGGAAAAAATGACTATTCCTCTCTTTCCCATAAAAAAAGTTTCATAACATAAGAGACATAGCAAAGACCTTTTCTATATCCTTCTTTGATTCCAGAACACAGGATAATTTTTTTTATATCTCCATTTCTCCTTATTTGTTTTTTTATCCATTCTCTTTTTAGATTATATATTTCGAATTTCGATACTGTAGAGAATCGATATAGAATATTAGGTAGAATTAGATAGAATAAGATTTCTATATATCTATTAGATCATGGCTTCATGTATCAAAAATTTCCCTAAAATTTCCCTATTGGTACATACGAGATTTGTGTTCTGACAATGTAATGTAGAATAAATGTGATAAAAAGACTTTAATTTAAAGTCTTCTATATATTTATATTTAATTCTAGGAAAATTCATTCTTTTTTCCTTTCTAACAGATAAAACAGATAAAACGAAATGTAAAAATGTAAAAAAAAAAAATTGATGTGTATTTCTTCTTTCAGCCCCTGAAAAACTCTGAAGTTTGATTTTCTTCTGAAGGAAAAGGAAATAGAATCAGAAAGAAGACAATAAAAAAACATGAAAGAATAAAGAAAATAAAGTAATAAAATACAGGATACTAAAATAAAGTAATAAAATACAGGATACTGTAGTAGTTTAATGTACATAGAAATTAGAGGAATACGGAAGAATTTTTATTTTATCAACCTCACGAACAAAATCCAAGAATAAGATTAGTTGATGAAAAGAGAGAAGTAGATCTGCGAATCAACTAGTAGCGAGAGAAGGATCCTTTGTTCTTTGAGCGGTTCTTTCAAAAGATGAATCTATCTGATTGATGAGTCATAAGACAATTCATGGTTCATGGGGTTAAATAGGTAAGGAATAACTGAATTGAATTCATGAATTTACCTAGGCCAGGATGGAACAAGATGGACCAATAAAGGATTTTGATCTTCTGATCTTCGAAAGACATTCAAAGGGCAGAGGGCAGTGTACGAAAAATAAAATTGTAGATATAATGATCAAAACTTCCAAAGCCCTAAACACGCTACGGGGTGTTCGGAAATGGTTGAAGTAGTTGAATAGGAGGATCGCTATGACTATAGCCCTTGGTAAATTTACCAAAGAAGAAAAGGATTTATTTGATATTATGGATGACTGGTTAAGGAGGGACCGTTTCGTTTTTGTAGGTTGGTCGGGTCTATTGCTCTTTCCTTGTGCCTATTTCGCCTTAGGAGGTTGGTTCACAGGTACAACCTTTGTAACTTCATGGTATACCCATGGATTAGCCAGTTCCTATTTGGAAGGCTGCAACTTCTTAACCGCTGCAGTTTCTACTCCTGCTAATAGTTTAGCGCATTCTTTGTTATTACTATGGGGTCCCGAAGCACAAGGGGATTTTACCCGCTGGTGTCAATTGGGTGGTCTGTGGACTTTTGTTGCTCTCCACGGCGCTTTTGGACTAATCGGTTTCATGTTACGTCAATTTGAACTTGCTCGATCTGTTCAATTGCGACCTTATAATGCAATTTCATTCTCGGCTCCAATCGCTGTTTTTGTTTCGGTATTCTTGATTTATCCACTAGGTCAGTCTGGTTGGTTTTTTGCACCTAGTTTTGGTGTAGCAGCTATATTTCGATTCATCCTCTTTTTCCAAGGATTTCATAATTGGACATTGAACCCATTTCATATGATGGGGGTTGCTGGTGTATTGGGCGCTGCTCTGCTATGTGCTATTCATGGGGCTACCGTCGAAAATACTTTATTTGAAGATGGTGATGGTGCAAATACATTCCGCGCTTTTAACCCAACTCAAGCTGAAGAAACTTATTCAATGGTTACTGCCAACCGCTTTTGGTCTCAAATCTTTGGGGTTGCTTTTTCCAATAAACGTTGGTTACATTTCTTTATGTTATTTGTACCAGTAACCGGTTTATGGATGAGCGCTCTTGGAGTAGTTGGTCTAGCTCTGAACCTACGTGCCTATGACTTCGTTTCTCAGGAAATCCGTGCAGCGGAAGATCCCGAATTTGAGACTTTCTACACCAAAAATATTCTTTTAAACGAAGGTATTCGTGCTTGGATGGCGGCTCAAGATCAGCCTCATGAAAACCTTATATTCCCTGAGGAGGTTCTACCCCGTGGAAACGCTCTTTAATGGAACTTTAGCTTTAGCTGGTCGTGACCAAGAAAGCACCGGGTTCGCTTGGTGGGCCGGGAATGCCCGACTTATCA